CAGATGATATATATATGGGTCTACGGTGCATTGCCACTCGAGATCAAGATATTGGGATTGGGCTTGTCAATCGATTCATAACCTCTCGAGTACAACCAATATATATTAGAACTCCCTTTACGTGCAGGAGTACATCTTGGATCTGTCAATTATGTTATGGCCGGAGTCCCACTCATGGCGACCTGGCCGAATTGGGAGAAGCTGTAGGTATTATTGCGGGACAATCAATTGGAGAACCCGGGACTCAACTAACATTAAGAACTTTTCATACCGGCGGAGTATTCACGGGCGGTACTGCCAAACATGTACGAGCTCCTTCTAATGGAAAAATAAAATTCAATGAGGATTTGGTTCATCCCACACGTACTCTTCATGGGCATCCTGCTTTTTTATGTTCCATGGATTTGTATGTAATTGTTGAGAGTCGGGATATTATGCATAATGTGAATATTCCACCAAAGAGTTTTATTTTAGTCCAAAATGATCAATATGTAGAATCAGAACAAGTGATTGCTGAGATTCGTGCCGAAACATCCACTTTTCATTTTACAGAGAGGGTACAAAAACATATTTATTCTGAATCAGAGGGAGAAATGCACTGGAGTACCGATGTCTACCATGCACCCGAATATACATATGGTAACGTTCATCTATTACCAAAAACAAGTCATTTATGGATATTAGCAGGAGGTCCGCGCAGATCTAGTATAGTTTCTTTTTCGCTCCACAAGGATCAAGATCAAATAAATGTTCATTCTTTTTCTGTCGAAGACAGATATACCTCTGAATTTCCAATGACTAATGATCGAGTAAGACATAAATTGTTGGATACTTCTAGTAAAAAAGATGGGGAAATTCTTGACTATTCAATATATGATCAAATTAGATCCAATGGTCATTGGAATTTCATATATCCTTCTATTCTCCAAGAGAATTCTTATTTCTTGGCGAAAAGGCGAAGAAATAGATTCATCATCCCATTACAATATGATCAAGAACGAGAAAAAGAACTAATACCCTGTTTTGGTATTTCGATTGAAATACCCATAAATGGTGTTTTATGTAAAAATAGTATTTTTGCTTTTTTTGATGATCCACGATACATAAGAAGCAGTTCCGGAATTACTAAATATGGTACCGCAGAGGTAGATTCAATCATAAAAAAAGAGGATTTGATTGAGTATCAAGGAGCAAAAGAATTTAGTCCGAAATACCAAATGAAAGTAGATCGGGTTTTTTTAATTCCCGAAGAAGTACATATTTTACCCGGATCCTCGTCCATAATGGTCCGGAACAGTAGTATCATTAGAATAGATACACGACTTGCTTTAAATACAAGAAGCCGAATAGGTGGATTAGTCCGAGTGGAGAGAAAAAAAAAAAGTATTGAACTAAAAATCTTTTCTGGAGATATTCATTTTCCTGGAGAGACGGATAAGATATCCAGGCACAGTGGTATTTTGATACCACCAGGAACGGGAAAAAAAAATTCTAAGGAATCAAAAAAATTGAAAAATTGGATCTATGTCCAACGGATCACACCTAAAAAAAAAAAGTATTTTGTTTTGGTTCGGCCCGTAGTCACATATGAAATAGCTGATGGGATAAATTTAGCAACACTTTTCCCTCAGGATCTCTTGCAGGAAAAGGATAATGTCCAACTTAGAGTTGTCAATTATATCCTTTATGGATATGGCAAGTCAATTCGAGGAATTTATCGCACAAGTATTCAATTAGTTCGGACTTGCTTAGTATTGAATTGGAACCAAAAACAAAACGGTTCCATAAAAGAGGTTCATGCTTCCCTTGTTGAGGTAAGGGCGACTGATCTAATTCGCGATTTCATAAGAATGGAGTTAGTCAAGTCCACTATTTCGTATAGTGGAAAAAGGTATGATACGGTGGGTTCGGGATTGATTTCCGATAAGGGATTAGATCGCACCAATCTCAACCCCTTCCATTCCAAGTCGAAGATTCAACCAATTTCCAAATATCAAGGAACTATTGGTATTGGTACATTGTTGAGTCGAAATAAGGAATCCCGATCTTTGATAATTTTGTCATCATCCAATTGTTTTCGAATTGGTCCATTCAATGGTTCGAAATATAACAATGTGACAAAAGAATTGGATCCCACAATTCCAATTAGACATTTCTTGGGTCCCTTAGGTACTATTGTACCTAAAATAGCAAATTTTTATTCATCTTATTATTTATTAACCCATAATCAGATCTTGTTAAAGAAATATTTTCTACTCGACAGTTTTAAACAGACTTTCCAAGTACTTCAAATATTTAAATACTCTTTAATGGATGAAAGTAGGAGGATTTATAATCCCGATCCATGCAGTAACATCATTTTTAATCCATTTCATTTGAATTGGTGTTTTCTCCATCACAATTCTTGTGAGGAGACATCCACAATAATTAGTCTTGGACAATTTATTTGTGAAAATGTATGTCTATTCAAATACGGACCACACATAAAAAAATCCGGGCAAATTTTAATTGTTAATGTTGACTCCTTAGTTATAAGATCTGCTAAGCCCTATTTGGCTATTCCGGAAGCAACTGTTCATGGCCATTATGGAAAAATCCTTTATGAAGGAGAGACATTAGTTACATTTATATATGAAAAATCGAGATCTGGTGACATAACGCAAGGTCTTCCAAAAGTAGAACAAGTATTAGAAGTGCGTTCGATTGATTCAATATCGATAAACCTCGAAAATAGAGTTGAAAGCTGGAACGAACGTATACCGATAATTCTTGGAATTCCCTGGGGGTTCTTGATTGGAGCTGAGCTAACCATAGCCCAAAGTCATATCTCTTTGGTTAATAAGATTCAAAAGGTTTATCGATCTCAGGGGGTACAGATCCATAATAGACATATAGAAATTATTGTACGTCAAATAACATCAAAAGTGTTGGTTTCAGAAGATGGAATGTCTAATGTTTTTTCACCTGGAGAATTAATAGGATTCTTGCGAGCGGAGCGAGCAGGGCGTGCTTTGGACGAAGCGATCGGTTATCGGGCAATCTTATTGGGAATAACGAGAACATCTCTGAATACTAAAAGTTTCATATCCGAAGCAAGTTTTCAAGAAACCGCTCGAGTTTTAGCAAAAGCTGCTTTACGAGGTCGTATTGATTGGTTGAAAGGCCTGAAAGAAAACGTTGTTCTAGGGGGAATTATTCCTGTCGGTACCGGATTCAAAAAATTACTGCACCATTCAAGGCAAGACAAAAACATTTATTTGGAAATCAAAAGGAAGAATCTATTTGAGTCGGAAATGAGAGATCTTTTATTACACCATAGAGAATTATTTTGTTCTTGCGCCCCAAACAATTTCCATGAGACATAAGAACAATCATTTACACGATTTAATGATTCCTAAGACTAAGAAGAGATTCATTCTTTTTACTTTAACTATCCGGAACTGTCTTTCCAATTATTGATTTTATAATAAATAAAATAAGTAATTAAAAGAAAAGAAATGAAAAGAAATTAATGGTTTGGACCGTGTATCAACGGTAAATCCGCGGTAGAAGGTTCCGTCGGAACAATTTTATATTTCAAGGTACCTTTTTTCCTAAAAAAAAAGAGGAAGTGTGGGGAAAAATGACAAGAAGATATTGGAACATCAATTTGGAAGAGATGATGGAAGCAGGAGTTCATTTTGGTCATGGTACTAGGAAATGGAATCCTAGAATGGCCCCTTACATTTCTGCTAAGCGTAAAGGTATTCATATTACAAATCTTACGATAACTGCGCGTTTTTTATCCGAAGCCTGCGATTTATTTTTTGATGCAGCAAGCCAGGGAAAAAACTTTTTAATCGTCGGTACCAAAAATAAAGCAGCGGATTCAGTAGCATCAGCTGCAATAGGGGCTCGGTGTCATTATGTTAATAAAAAATGGCTCGGTGGTATGTTAACGAATTGGTACACTACGGAAACGAGACTTCATAAGTTCAGGGACTTAATAGCAGAACAAAAGATGGGGCAATTCAACCGTCTCCCCAAAAGAGATGCAGCAATGTTAAAGAGAAAATTATCTACTTTGCAAACATATCTGGGTGGGATCAAATATATGACAGGGTTACCTGATATTGTAATCATCCTTGATCAGCAAGAAGAATACACGGCTCTTCAAGAATGTGTCATTTTGGGGATTCCGACGATTTGTTTAATCGATACAAATTGTGACCCGGATATCGCAGATATTTCGATTCCAGCCAACGATGACTCTATAGCTTCAATCCGATTTATTCTTAACAAATTAGTATTCGCAATTTGCGAGGGTCGTTCTAGCTATATAAGAAATCGTTGATTATGATTAATAATAAGATTCATTAATTATTTTTGAACTCGATAGATTTATTGGATCGGTTACTATTCTTGAATTTTGAAAAGAGAGAAATATAAAAAAAATACTGGGGAGGTTATGTCATGTGATTTCTCGGTATCCTAAATATAGCATTAATAATGAAAGTAGTTGAGTTGATAAAGAGATGGTTGAATCAAAATAATTTATTTTTGAAGTTCGATTTCTGTCAGAGGACAATATGAATGTTATACCATGTTCCGTTAAAACACTCAAGGGGTTATACGATATATCGGGTGTAGAAGTAGGCCAACATTTATATTGGCAAATAGGAGGTTTACAAATCCATGCCCAAGTACTTATCACTTCTTGGGTCGTAATTGCTATCTTATTAGGTTCAGTCATCATAGCTGTTCGGAATCCACAAACCATTCCGACCGACGGTCAGAATTTCTTCGAATATCTCCTTGAATTTATTCGAGACTTGAGCAAAACTCAGATTGGAGAAGAATATGGTCCTTGGGTTCCCTTTATTGGAACTATGTTCCTATTTATTTTTGTTTCTAACTGGTCAGGTGCTCTTTTACCGTGGAAAATAATACAGTTACCTCATGGGGAGTTAGCTGCGCCCACAAATGATATAAATACTACTGTTGCTTTAGCTTTACTCACGTCGGTGGCATATTTTTATGCAGGTCTTACCAAAAAAGGATTGGGTTATTTCGGGAAATACATTCAACCAACTCCAATACTCTTACCAATTAACATCCTGGAAGATTTCACAAAACCTTTATCTCTTAGTTTTCGACTTTTCGGAAATATATTGGCTGATGAATTAGTAGTTGTTGTTCTTGTTTCTTTAGTACCTTCAGTAGTTCCTATACCTGTTATGTTTCTTGGATTATTTACAAGTGGTATTCAAGCTCTTATTTTTGCAACTTTAGCCGCGGCTTATATAGGCGAAGCCATGGAGGGTCATCATTAACTAGCTTTCGAAATAGTCTTTTTTTTTTTTTAGCTTATCCTAATTCATGCATGGTTGATTCAAAATAATCAATCACTGGGTTGGGAATATAATCCATAATAGATACAAATACATAGGTATATATAACCTAGTGCCTCGGGAGGAAGGGCGGACCCTATTACGGAATACAGAATAAAAAAAATGGGTTAGGGGTAAGGGGTCAAACTAGATATATGTAATGTCTATAAGTCCAGCCCCCGCGTATGTTTCGCAGAATGAAATGATTTTAGAGTCTGATTCAATATAAAATGTGGGCTGTTTCCGTTATGGAAGAAACAAATGTATATGTGATATTAGCTATTCGCTAGCTATGCTATATAGTATAGGGGCTGGCTATCCCTATTAATATACATATAATTAATATATAATATGAATATTATATAAATTATATCCATTTTTCTATTTATCTTTTCTATATTTTTTCCAGTATATTGTTTTTTTTTCCAGCCCACAGCATTAGATGGATTCCAATATAAGTCCTTCTGTTTCGTCTGTGATTGTGGATTGAATGAAAAAAATAAGTAATAATTCATTGGTTGATTATATCATTAACCATTTTTTTTTTTACGAGGAACTTACTATGAATCCACTGATTTCTGCCGCTTCCGTTATTGCTGCTGGATTGGCCGTAGGGCTTGCTTCTATTGGACCTGGGGTTGGTCAAGGTACTGCTGCAGGCCAAGCTGTAGAAGGTATTGCGAGACAACCAGAAGCAGAGGGTAAAATACGAGGTACTTTATTGCTTAGTCTAGCTTTTATGGAAGCTTTAACAATTTACGGACTGGTCGTAGCATTAGCGCTTTTATTTGCGAATCCTTTTGTTTAATTTAATCCTAGAAATGTGAAAAAGTACGAAACGTACTCTTTTTCTTATTTTATTAACTCGGACTTGCCGTTTGCTTCTTTGAATTAGATCGAAATTGTACTCCTACAGTTACTTATTTGTTGGGACAATGCCCCGGGAAGCACTGATTTTAGGATGAGGAATTAGCAGATTTGCTCGCTTTCTTCCTTACCATTACCACCCCGAGTTAGTACAATGGAAACCTTTTGAACTTTGAGGCGGCGTTTCATTTCAACAAACGAGATATTTCACAATTGACGCGAGGCCTCGGACCTAACTTAATAAGTATCTCTTCTTAATTTTAATTTGAAACTAAAAGAAATAGAGAAATTTTTCAAATGAAATTAAAATGATAAAAATGAATAAAAAGAAATTGATCAAAAAAGGGCGAGCGAGGTGATACAAAAAGAACTCTGTTTTTGTTAGTCTTATCTATAAGAAAGAGGAGAGCGTATGAAAAATGTAACCGATTTTTGTGTTTCCTTGGGCTATTGGCCATCCGCCGGGAGTTTCGGGTTTAATACTGATATTTTAGCAACAAATCCAATAAATCTAACTGTAGTGCTTGGTGTATTGATTTTTTTTGGAAAGGGAGTGTGTACGAGTTGTGTATTTCAAGAATATAGGTTGGATCCAACCATCCGCACTTTATTTATGTTATTTTATTTCTTGCTAGGATAATAGTAAAAAAGGTGCACGATCTCGACGAATTACTTCTGAATAAATTCAGAAATCATATGTAAGAACCATAGCATTTCGTGACTCATTGGTAAAATCAACTTTGATTCTCTATCAACCAATAATGTGAGACCATTAACATGGTTAAAGCTAAACTGTTTGAAGTCCAGGCACAACATGGTACTCTTTCTACCACATAAAATAATAGTAGGTAATTCATCCGATATAGAACACTCATATCAATAAAATAATTTGAAACTATTTACTAGAGAATGGGGGCCTTGCCTTTTTTTTTATCCAATGCCGAAGCGACGACCTATGTATAAAAAAGGGAATTTTTTGGATTTTTAGACTTGAAAAAAAAAAGTGGAAATATAAAATATATATATAAGAATTTGAAATAGAAATGAAATCAAAAACAAATAAAGAAACAACTTTGCTGACAATTAGGGATAGATTTTTTGTCTGGTCGGAAGAGTCCTCTTAATATTCTGGTCTTATACCTATATAATATAATATAATATATAATATTATAATATAAGTTTCGATATCTTTGAATAGGAACAGAAAAGAGAGGGTAGGTTCATTACATTAAAAGATATGGGAATGCCCATAAACTAAATAATT